AGATCGGTTTTTTTTCATTCCCGAAGAAGTGCATATCTTACCTGGGTCTTCGTTCATAATGGTCCGGAACAATAGTATCATTGGAGTAGATACACGAATCACTTTAAATACAAGAAGCCGAGTAGGCAGATTAGTCCGAGTGGAGAGAAAAAAAAAAGTATTGAACTGAAAATCTTTTCTGGAGATATTCATTTTCCTGGAGAGACAGATAAGATATCCAGGCACAGCGGCATCTTGATACCACCGGGAACGGGAAAAAAAAAATTCTAAGGAATCAAAAAATTTGAAAAAATTGGATCTATGTCCAAGGGATCACGCCTACCAAGAAAGAGTATTTTGTTTTGGTTCGGCCCGTAGTCACATATGAAATAGCGGATGGGATCAATTTAGTAACACCTTTCCCTCAGGATCTCTTGCAGGAAAACAATAATGTACAATTTAGAGTTGTCAACTTTCTCCTTTATGGAAATGGCAAATCAATTCGAGGAATTTATCACACAAGTATTCAATTAGTTCGGACTTGCTTAGTATTGAATTGGGACCAAGAAAAAAAAGGTTCCATAGAAGAGGTTCATGCTTCCTTTGTTGAGGTAAGGGCAAATGATCTGATTCGCGATTTCATAAGAATTGAGTTAGCAAAGTCCACTATTTTGTATACCGGAAAGGGGAATTATATGGCAGGTTCTGGATTGATTCCTAATAAAGGATTAGATCGTATCAATATCAATCCTTTTTATTCCAAGGCGAAGATTAAATCACTTACCCAAGATCGAGGAACTATTGGTATTGGTACGTTGTTGAATCGAAAGAAGGAATGCCAATCTTTGATAATTTTGTCACCATCCAATTGTTCTAGAATTGGTACATTCAATGGCTCAAAATATAACAAATTGGATCCCATAATCCCAATTAGGGATTTGTTAGGTCCCTTCGGTACTATTGTACCTAATATAGCTGTACCTAATCCTAATATAGTTAATTTTTATTCATCTTACCATTTAATAACTCATAATCTGATCTTGTTAAAGAAATATTTGTTACCTGACAATTTGAATTTGAAACAGACTTCCCAAGTACTTAAATATTGTTTAATGGATGAAAATTGGAGGATTTCTAATCCCGATCCATGCAGTAACATCATTTTGAATACATTATATTTGAATTGGCACTTTCTCTATCACGATTTTTGTGAAGAGACATCCATAATAATTAGCCTTGGACAATTTTTTTGCGAAAATGTATGTCTATTCAAATACGGACCACATATAAAAAAATCTGGTCAAATTTTCATTGTTCATGTTGACTCCTTGGTTATAAGATCAGCTAAGCCCTATTTGGCCACTCCAGGAGCAACTCTTCATGGTCATTATGGAGAAATCCTTTACGAAGGAGATACATTAATTACGTTTATATATGAAAAATAGAGATCTGGTGACATAAGGTCTTAAAAAAGTAGAACAAGTCTTAGAAGTGCGTTCGATTGATTCAATATCTATGAACCTCGAAAAGAGGGTTGAAGGTTGGAACGAACGTATACCAAGAGTTCTTGGAATCCCCTGGGGATTCTTTATCGGAGCTGGGCTAACCATAGCCCAAAGTCGTATCTCTTTGGTTAATAAGATCCAAAAGGTTTATCGACCCCAGGGGGTACAGATCGATAATAGACATATAGAGATTGTTGTATGCCAAGTAAGATCAAAAGTGTTGGTTTCAGAAGATGGAATGTTGAATGTGTTTTCACCTGGAGAATAAATTGGATTGTTGCGAGCAGAACGAGCAGGGCGTGCTTTGGACGAAGCGATCCGTTATCGGACAATCTTATTGGGAATAAGGAGGGCATCTCTGAATACTCAAAGTTTCATATCCGAAGCGAGTTTTCAAGAAACCGCTCGAGTTTTAGCAAAAGCTGCTCTACGAGGTCGTATTGATTGGTTGGAAGGCCTGAAAGAAAACGTTGTTCTGGGGGGTATTATACCTGCTGGTACTGGATTCTAAAAATTCGTGCGCCGTTCAAGGTTGGAAATCAAAAAGAAGAATCTATTCGAGGTGGAAATGAGAGAGATTTTGTTTCACCATAGAGAATTATTTTGTTCTTACACCCCAAACAATTTCCATGACCCATCAGAACAATCATTTACACGATTTAATGATTCCTAAGAATAGATTTCTTCTTTTAACTTTCTGGTCCGATTATTGATTTGGTAATAAAAAAAATAAGGAATTCAAAGAAATTAATGGTTTGGGCTGTGTATCAATGGTCAATCCCCGGTAGAAGGTTCCGCCGGAACAATTATTTATTTCGGGGTACTTTGTCTTTTTGTTACAAAAAAAAGACAAAGAGGAAGTGTGGGGAAAAATGACAAGAAGATATTGGAACATCAATTTGGAAGAGATGATGGAAGCAGGAGTTCATTTTGGTCATGGTACTAGGAAATGGAATCCTAGAATGGCCCGTTACATCTCTGCAAAGCGTAAAGGTATTCATATTACAAATCTTACTAGAACTGCTCGTTTTTTATCAGAAGCCTGTTATTTAGTTTTTGATGCAGCAAGTAGGGGAAAAAACTTCTTAATTGTTGGTACCAAAAAAAAAGCAGCTGATTCAGTAGCATCAGCTACAATAAGGGCTCGATGTCATTATGTTAATAAAAAATGGCTCGGTGGTATGTCAACTAATTGGTCCACTACAGAAAGGAGACTTCATAAGTTCAGGGACTTAAGAGCAGAACAAAAGATGGGGAAACTTAACCGTCTCCACAAAAGAGATGCAGCAATGTTGAAGAGACAATTATCTACCTTGCAAACATATTTGGGTGGGATCAAGTATATGACGGGGTTGCCTGATATTGTAATCATCATTGATCAGCAAGAAGAATATACGGCTCTTCGAGAATGTATCATTTTGGGTATTCCAACTATTTGTTTAATCGATACAAATAGTGACCCTGATCTCGCAGATATTTCGATTCCAGCCAACGATGACGCTATAGCTTCAATCCGATGGATTCTTAACAAATTAGTATCCGCAATTTGTGAGGGTCGTTCTAGCTATATAAGAAATCGTTGATTATGATTAAGACTAATAAGATTAGTTAAATTTTTTTGGAACTCCATAGATTTATTGGATTGGTTATTATATTATTCTTGAATTAAAAAAAAAGAGATAGTATGTTATGTGATTGCTTGGTATCTTAAATATATGATTAATGATTAGAGTGGGTGAGTTGAGAAAGAGATGGTTGAGTCAAAATAATTCCTTTATTTAAGTTAGATTTCGGCCAGAGGGCAATATGAATGTTATACCATGTTCCATTAACACACTCAAAGGATTATATGATATATCGGGCGTAGAAGTAGGCCAACATTTATATTGGCAAATAGGAAGTTTACAAATCCATGCCCAAGTACTTATCACTTCTTGGGTCGTAATTGCTATCTTATTAGGTTCAGTCATCATAGCTGTTCGGAATCCACAAACCATTCCGGCCGACGGTCAAAATTTCTTCGAATATGTCCTTGAATTCATTCGAGACTTGAGCAAAACTCAGATTGGGGAAGAATATGGTCCTTGGGTTCCCTTTATTGGAACTATGTTCCTATTTATTTTTGTTTCTAACTGGTCAGGTGCTCTTTTACCTCGGAAAATCATACAGTTACCTCATGGGGAGTTAGCTGCGCCCACGAATGATATAAATACTACTGTTGCTTTAGCCTTACCCACGTCAGTGGCATATTTTTATGCGGGTCTTACCAAAAAGGGATTGGGTTATTTCGGGAAATATATTCAACCAACTCCAATACTTTTACCAATTAACATACTAGAAGATTTCACAAAACCTTTATCTCTTAGTTTTCGACTTTTCGGGAATATATTGGCTGATGAATTAGTAGTTGTTGTTCTTCTTTCTTTAGTACCTTCAGTAGTTCCTATACCTGTCATGTTTCTTGGATTATTTACAAGTGGTATTCAAGCTCTCATTTTTTCAACTTTAGCCGCGGCTTATATAGGCGAATCCATGGAGGGTCATAATTGACTAGCTTTCAAAATAGTCTTTTTTTTTTTTTTAAGCTTATTCCAATTCATATATGGTTTAAGATAATCCAACTTAGTTGGGGAACATAATAGATACAAATATGTATGTATACCTAGAGGAAAGATGTACGATATTATGGAATTGCACGAAAAAAAGATGGGTTAGGGAGGTCAAACTAGATATATGTAATGTCTAGAAGTCCAGCTCCTGTGTATGTTTCGAAGAATGATTCTAGAATCCGATGCAATATAAAATGCAGATGGTTTACGTTATGTAAGAAACAAATGTATATGTGATATTAGATATTCACCAGTTATATAGGGACTATCCTTATATATTATTTTCCATCCCACTGCATTTAGATGGATTCCAATATAAGCCCTTCTGGTTTGTCTGTGATTGTGGATTGAATGAAAAAACAAAAGAACTCAAGATATAGAAAGGATATAGAAGAGTAAAGAACGAAGAATTGAATGAAAGAATGGCTCGAAACAAAGAAATGCAATAACTGGAACCGTATTCATATGGATTTATAAAAACTTCATGAAACTAAAAACGAGATATCGAAGTAGTTCTGATGATTCAGTAATATTCTGATTTCAATTCTGAGTTTTTAGTTACTTCGACCCGATAGATCTTAGTGAAAAAATCTGAAGTAATAATTCATCGGTTGATTGTATCATTAACCATTTCTTTTTCTTTTTTTTTGTGCGAGGAATTTACCATGAATCCACTGATTTCTGCCGCTTCCGTTATTGCTGCTGGATTGGCCGTAGGGCTTGCTTCTATTGGACCCGGAGTTGGTCAAGGTACTGCCGCAGGCCAAGCTGTAGAAGGTATTGCGAGACAACCAGAAGCAGAGGGTAAGATTCGAGGTACTTTATTGCTTAGTCTAGCTTTTATGGAAGCTTTAACTATTTACGGACTGGTCGTGGCATTAGCGCTTTTATTTGCGAATCCTTTTGT